TACTCAAATATATAAACATATGTATGTATAATAACCATATTATTATATAACCCTATATAAACATATGTATGTATAATAACCATATTATTATATAACCCTATATAAACATATGTATGTATAATAACCATATTATTATATAACCCTATATAAACATATGTATGTATAATAACCATATTATTATATAACCCTATATAAACATATGTATGTATAATAACCATATTATTATATAACCCTATATAAACATATGTATGTATAATAACCATATTATTATATAACCCTATATAAACATATGTATGTATAATAACCATATTATTATATAACCCTATATAAACATATGTATGTATAATAACCATATTATTATATAACCCTATATAAACATATGTATGTATAATAACCATATTATTATATAACCCTATATAAACATATGTATGTATAATAACCATATTATTATATAACCCTATATAAACATATGTATGTATAATAACCATATTATTATATAACCCTATATAAACATATGTATGTATAATAACCATATTATTATATAACCCTATATAAACATATGTATGTAAATATAACTTTATATTAATATAATACATATCTCATATTTAATATATGATATGTACATTGATCATTGAATCTCTTAAGTACATATGCAATAGAACATTACTGTAAAATACATACAATTAAAAACCACATTTTCTCAGATAATGAAAAAATCCACATTAAACTTTATTCATCAAGCATATATCTAATACATTTTAAGTGATTAATTTAACACCTTAAGTACCAAGACATATAAAATCTTATGTACTACTAATGTCTGAATTAAGCCCATACTATTATAACTAGCTCGTATCCCTCGATATAACTGGTTAATTCTTATCTTTTCCTTATTGAGTCCAACTGTTTTATTTGATAAGTCTAAAAATAGATTTACTTATGTCATTAAGACCACTTAAAATTTAATTATTATACACCCTAATAATTTAACATAACACTAGGACCTCATCCCTTATATAATTCGCCCATAAATCGTAGGTAATACTGGAAAGTCATCAAAACCATGAATATCACATTCAACAATATTACTTAATCAACAATAATGGATCAATCATAATACCATTCTTGTATTAATACCCATCTGTGTAATAAGCTATGTGAACATGGTTTAGATCATGAATATCCCTTTCAATTAGTTGACCTAAATCCTCCTATCAGCAATTGTATTATTCGCATTGTTAGCATGCACCAGGCATTATTGAAGTAGATCATGACGATTATGGCTTCTTATGGTCATTGACCTAAATATCGTATCCCTTGTGAGGTTCCTCGATACTAGTCCTGAATCTATGGCCATTTATAGAAGTTGACCAAAATTTGCACTTTAAAAGGCTTCTGTGTTATGCATTAAATACCTCTAACCCGTGATCCCGACTTACGTCCCACTGAGTTCACTTCTCTTTTTTTTTTAGTGTGAAAGGCAGATTAAACAATCTGCACTTAGGTAAGGTGGGTGCATACGTTTGTATCCCCCTTTAGTTTGTTGTAATCTGCCTTTCACAAACCTGGCCAACAGTACATCAAATTAATAATTGTGCAACTTCTCACAAGGGAAGCTCATTATCCCCAGCCCGAATGCCAGAGACATTCTTATGATATTGAAATTACCCTCTTTTGCCGGCGTATTAATAGACTCATGTTTTAATTTACATGAGAAGGATCAAATTAAAAGGTGAATGTATATCAATCATTCATTAATGCTCGAATGACATATACATACATACATTCCTTTTTCCTCCCCCTTTCCCTCAGTAATAAAAATTTATTTTTCCCCCCCCCTCTCCAAAAATTTTTTGGTTCCCCCCCCCTTCCCCCCCCCAAACTAATACCCTCTTAATCTTCCCCCCCCCCCGCGATTAAGAAGTCTATTAATTTGTTTCTCCCACATACCACACAATTTTAATTATTACTATATTAAATTTTAACTTAAATAGTTATTATTTATTCTACACCCTCAAGATAAGGAAAACTAATTCCTATTACTGACCTCCAAAATCAGCATTTTAGTTAAATTATATCCTGCATTTACCTAACATAATATTATTTTACCTTAAATTCTCAGATAATATTTTAACATAAACATTAGATAGATTAATTTGGTGACTTGAGATCTTTTATGTTAAACTTTTTTTAAGGGTTTTAAAATCTTCAACCACCCCACCCATAAACATTAGATAGATTAATTTGGTGACTTAAGATCTTTTATGTTAAACTTTTTTTAAGGGTTTTAAAATCTTCAACCACCCCACCCATAAACATTAGATAGATTAATTTGGTGACTTAAGATCTTTTATGTTAAACTTTTTTTAAGGGTTTTAAAATCTTCAACCACCCCACCCATAAACATTAGATAGATTAATTTGGTGGCTTAAGATCTTTTATGTTAAACTTTTTTTAAGGGTTTTAAAATCTTCAACCACCCCACCCATAAACATTAGATAGATTAATTTGGTGACTTAAGATCTTTTATGTTAAACTTTTTTTAAGGGTTTTAAAATCTTCAACCACCCCACCCATAAACATTAGATAGATTAATTTGGTGACTTAAGATCTTTTATGTTAAACTTTTTTTAAGGGTTTTAAAATCTTCAACCACCCCACCCATAAACATTAGATAGATTAATTTGGTGACTTAAGATCTTTTATGTTAAACTTTTTTTAAGGGTTTTAAAATCTTCAACCACCCCACTCATAAACATTAGATAGATTAATTTGGTGACTTAAGATCTTTTATGTTAAACTTTTTTTAAGGGTTTTAAAATCTTCAACCACCCCACCCATAAACATTAGATAGATTAATTTGGTGACTTAAGATCTTTTATGTTAAACTTTTTTTAAGGGTTTTAAAATCTTCAACCACCCCACCCATAAACATTAGATAGATTAATTTGGTGACTTAAGATCTTTTATGTTAAACTTTTTTAAGGGTTTTAAAATCTTCAACCACCCCACCCATAAACATTAGATAGATTAATTTGGTGACTTAAGATCTTTTATGTTAAACTTTTTTTAAGGGTTTTAAAATCTTCAACCACCCCACCCATAAACATTAGATAGATTAATTTGGTGACTTAAGATCTTTTATGTTAAACTTTTTTTAAGGGTTTTAAAATCTTCAACCACCCCACCCATAAACATTAGATAGATTAATTTGGTGACTTAAGATCTTTTATGTTAAACTTTTTTTAAGGGTTTTAAAATCTTCAACCACCCCACCCATAAACATTAGATAGATTAATTTGGTGACTTAAGATCTTTTATGTCAAGCTTTTAAGAATCTTAAATTACCTATCGCCTTAATAGCTTAAATTAAAGCACTGGTCTTGTAAACCAGAGCTGTGGAATAAAACCCTCTTAAGGCTCAAATACTTAAATACTTAAATAATCTTAAACTCATAAATAAACTAATAATATTTAATTCCCTTACTCAAAATAATTAATAAAGAATTCAAAGGATAATGGTATTTCCCCTGAACTTAGGACTCAGTGCTCTCGGCTCAATCCCGTGTGAATTCTTAAATAATAAAATTTAATTAAATTATTTATGTCTCTACTACTTAAAATTAACATATTTAAACCTAATATATACCATATGTATACCTCACCACAAAATTATCACCAACTATATTAAAACGATTAACATTCAACATATTTATTTAAAATGTTTAAACACCACTTCCTACACAGCCTACTAACTACTTTACTATTTTACATCTTATATAAAATTTTTATATAGAATTTATTAATACCTTAACTTATTTAACTTATTTAACTTATTTAACTTATTTAACTTATTTAACTTATTTAACTTATTTAACTTATTTAACTTATTTAAATTATTTAACTTATTTAACTTATTTAACTTATTTAAAACAAATAGTTTAAATAACAAATAGTTTAAATAACAAATAGTTTAAATAACAAATAGTTTAAATAACAAATAGTTTAAATAACAAATAGTTTAAATAACAAATAGTTTAAATAACAAATAGTTTAAATAACAAATAGTTTAAATAACAAATAGTTTAAATAACAAATAGTTTAAATAACAAATAGTTTAAAGTTTTAATAACTTAAGTAGCTAAATAGCTTAGTAACTAAAGTAGTTTAAATAGCTTAATCTAAAGCATGGCACTGAAAATGCTAAGACGTACCCTAAAAAGTTCTTTAAACATTAAAGGCCTGGTCCATTACCTTATTATCAACTATTACATAATTTATACATGCAAGTATCCGCACCCCTGTGAGAACGCCCAAACCCCTAATCAGGACAAGGAGCTGGTATCAGGCCCAGAGAATTCTAGCCCATTACACCTAGCTTAAGCCACACCCTCAAGGGTATTCAGCAGTAATAAACCTTGAATATAAGCGCAAGCTTGATTCAGTTATAGTACACTAGAGCCGGCCAATTCGGTGCCAGCCGCCGCGGCTACACCGCTAAAGCTCAAGTTGATAAAAAACGGCGTCAAGCGTGTTTAAAGTCAATTCTATTCTAGAGTTAAATTATTAATCATCTAGTGATATGCTGATTACTAAGAAAACCATAAACGAAAGTTGCTCTAAAAATAAAACTTGAATCCACGAAAGCTAAGAAACAAACTGGGATTAGATACCCCATTATGCTTAGCCGTAAAATATTAATTACACTAAAACCGCCAAAGAACTACAAGCGCAAGCTTAAAACTTAAAGGACTTGACGGTGTCCCATCTACCTAGAGGAGCCTGTTCTATAATCGATAATCCTCGTTATATCTTACCTTTTTTTGCTAATCAGTCTGTATACTTCCGTCGTAAGCTTACCATATGAATGCATCAGTAAGTTAAATAGTAATATTATTACCAAAACGTCAGGTCAAAGTGCAGCCTACAAAAAGGGAAGAAATGGGCTACAATTTCTACTTTAGAACACACGAATTTAAGTAACTGAAAACTACTATGAAGGCGGATTTAGAAGTAAAGCGAAAATAAAGTGTTCGCTTTAACAATGCTCTGGGACGTGTACACACCGCCCGTCATCCTCTTCAACATTTTAAAAAAATTTTTATAAATAATAACAAATATATAATAAGAAGAGGCAAGTCGTAACACGGTAAGTATACTGGAAAGTGTACTTGGACATCAAAATGTAGTTTAAATCAAAACTTTTCGCTTACACCGAAAGAAAATCTAATAATATGGATCATTTTGAGCCTCCAATTTAGTTCTAAAATATTGTTATACAAACAATAACACAAACTTTAACTTAACAAAACATTTATACAGTCTAGTAGAAGTGATCAAAAACCTAATAAAAACTATATACAAAGTACCGCAAGGGAAAAATGAAATAGTAATGAAATAAACCAAAAGCACAAAAAAGCAGAGAAATACCCTCGTACCTTTTGCATCATGGTCTAACAAGTAAAAACAAGCAAAATGTACCTAAAGTTTGTTACCCCGAAACTAAGTGAGCTACTTTAAAACAACTATATAAATATCTTAATTATATAGTCAACTCGTCTCTGTTGCAAAAGAGTGAGAAGATTTTTAAGTAGAAGTGACAAGCCTACCGAACTTAGAGATAGCTGGTTATTTGGAAAAAGAATTTTAGTTCTGCCTTAAATTATAATATGCATTAAATAGAACATAATAAACAATTTAAGAGTTATTTAAATAGGGAACAGCCTATTTAAAACAGAAAACAGCCTAAAGAATAGGGTAATTAATATTACAATTATTTAAGTGGGCCTGAAAGCAGCCATCTTTTAAAAAGCGTCAAAGCTTAAATATAATATAAAAAAATTTTTAACTTAATTATAAAACCCATCATCAATACCAAATAATTTTATATAAATATAAAAATTATAATGTTAGAATAAGTAATAAGAAAAAGACTTTCTCCAAAATATAAGCATAATGCATAATAAACTAAAACTGCTAATTATTGTATATAAACTAAAGTAGCAACTTGACTAGAAAACTCTACTTCCCTTAACATTGACCTAACACAAGAATATTACTGGAAAGATTAAAACAGTAGGAAGGAACTCGGCAAATAAAAACCCCGCCTGTTTACCAAAAACATCGCCTCTTGCTAAAATATAAGAGGTCCCGCCTGCCCCGTGATCTAATTTAACGGCCGCGGTATCTTGACCGTGCAAAGGTAGCATAATCAATTGTTCTTTAAATAAGGACTAGTATGAATGGCATTACGAGGGTTTAACTGTCTCCCTATTTTAATCAATGAAATTGATCTTCCCGTGAAGAAGCGGGAATATAATTATAAGACGAAAAGACCCCATGGAGCTTTAAACTTATTTTCAATTACCAAAATCCAAAACATATACCTGGTAAAAATGATAATCGTTTTCGGTTGGGGCGACCCTGGAGAAAAATAAATCCTCCAAGCTGAATAGATCAAAAATCTAATGTTAGAGTGACAACTCAAACAATCAAAATCTTGACAAAATGACCCAGAATTTATCTGATCAACGAACCAAGTTACCCTGGGGATAACAGCGCAATCCATTTCAAGAGCCCTTATCGACAAATGGGTTTACGACCTCGATGTTGGATCGGGATATCCTAGCAGCGCAGCCGTTGCTTAAGGTTCGTTTGTTCAACGATTAACAATCCCACGTGATCTGAGTTCAGACCGGAGTAATCCAGGTCGGTTTCTATCTATAAAATGTCTATTCCAGTACGAAAGGACCGAAAAGACATGGCCTATGCATAAACAAGCCATATTATAATATTTATGACATCAACTTAATTAAATATATTCTAAACAATAATTTTAGATAAAAATATTGACGAAGCAAAATCTGGTTATGCTAAAGATCTAAGCCCTTTCCCTAGAGGTTCAAATCCTCTCGTCAATTTTTATTATGATTATGGTTAATATTATTAACTCTCTACTATATATTGCCCCTATTCTTCTCGCCGTAGCCTTTTTTACCCTTGTTGAACGGAAAGTCCTAGGATATATACAGCATCGTAAAGGCCCCAACATTGTAGGACCTTTTGGGCTTCTTCAACCAATTGCAGATGGAATTAAACTTTTCATCAAAGAACCCGTACGACCATTAATATCCTCCCCCATTTTATTCTTAATAGCCCCTACAATAGCTCTATCTTTAGCACTATTTATTTGAGCCCCTCTACCAATACCCCATTCATTTTCTAACATAAACCTGACCTTTCTATTTATCTTAGCCATTTCAAGTTTAATAGTTTATACAATCTTAGGAGCAGGATGGGCTTCAAATTCCAAATATGCCTTAATTGGGGCTTTACGTGCTGTTGCACAAACAATTTCATATGAAGTAACACTAGCCCTTATTATTTTATGCACAATCTTCTTAACTGGAGGATTCTCTCTAATAAATTTTAATAATACTCAAAAATTTATATGATTAATTATCCCAACGTGACCATTAGCTATAATATGATTTGTATCTACACTTGCAGAAACCAACCGAGCCCCATTTGATCTTACCGAAGGCGAATCTGAACTAGTATCCGGATTTAATGTAGAATATGCAGGAGGACCTTTTGCATTATTTTTCCTTGCTGAATATGCAAATATTTTAATAATAAATACCTTATCAATTATAATCTTTATTGGCTCATATCTATTCTTAACACTATCTACGCTAACACTAATGTTAAAAGCATCAATTATAGCACTAGTATTTCTTTGAGTCCGAGCATCTTACCCACGATTCCGTTATGATCAACTAATACACCTAGTATGAAAAAATTTCTTACCAATTACACTAACAGCAATCCTTTGATTCACCTCAATTCCAATTTCATTAAATATACTCCCCCCTATAAGAAAGGAAGTGTGCCCGAAAGTTTAGGATCCTCTTTGATAGAGAGGCACATAGAAGTTCAAATCTTCTCACTTCCTTAGAAAAACAGGAATTGAACCTGCACTAGAGAAATCAAAATTCTCTGTACTCCCAGTATACTATTTTCTAGTAAAGTCAGCTAAATAAGCTTTTGGGCCCATACCCCAAAAATGTCGGATAATACCCCTCCTTTACTAATGAACCTTCTCCCTCAAATGAAATTTAAATGAATTATTCCACTTTTTAATTTATTAACTTTAATTACCCTTTTTATAGTTAGTACATACACGGCCTTCCACTCGATCTGCTGACACACAACATGATTAGGATTAGAAATTTATACAATTGCCATTATTCCTATAATTATATCAACTGAAAACCGCTGAGCTTCAGAATCAACTAAGTTTCTCCTCATACAAGCCGCTGCCTCAACCACCCTAGCATACTTAATTACATCTCATTTTTGAAAAACAGGAGAGTGATCTATAAGCCCAATAAACTTCACTTCCATTATTTTTATTTCAATTGCATTAGCAACAAAAATAGAAGTAGCCACATCACACTTCTGACTTCCGGATTACATTAAAAAAGCACCTTTAAAAATAGGACTTATTTTAACCGCATCACAAAAAATTATTTTACTATTTATCGTGATTAAATTGGCAACCGAACTAAACATCATTATTGTTATAATCACATTACCTCTTTTTGCCTTTTTTTGAGCATGAGGCAACCTCTATTTTACAGAATTTTGAAAGATACTAATATACTTTTCAATAGCGCTCCTAGGATGAACCATTGTAACTTTACCTTTCTGCTCCACTATTCCTCTCAACGATCTTATTATTTATATATTAACATCTATTATTATACTCATTGCTATGTTTATTATTTTTTATAAACTATCACGAATTAAAACTTCAAACCCTTCTGTTCTCTGATCATATTTATCGGTTTTGTCAGCATTAATTCACCTTAAATTAATTGAACTCCTTATCGGACAAGAAATTTCCCGTCTTCTCTTTCATCTTCATACTTCCACGATATCCCCTTAATATCCCTTAATTCCCCGACATTCAGTAGAACTACACCCCCCCCCATGATAACATAAGTATGTAACGCTTATATTGGCCAGTAACATGACCCATGTAGAATAATAACCATATTATTATATAACCCTATATAAACATATGTATGTATAATAACCATATTATTATATAACCCTATATAAACATATGTATGTATAATAACCATATTATTATATAACCCTATATAAACATATGTATGTATAATAACCATATTATTATATAACCCTATATAAACATATGTATGTATAATAACCATATTATTATATAACCCTATATAAACATATGTATGTATAATAACCATATTATTATATAACCCTATATAAACATATGTATGTATAATAACCATATTATTATATAACCCTATATAAACATATGTATGTATAATAACCATATTATTATATAACCCTATATAAACATATGTATGTATAATAACCATATTATTATATAACCCTATATAAACATATGTATGTATAATAACCATATTATTATATAACCCTATATAAACATATGTATGTAAATATAACTTTATATTAATATAATACATATCTCATATTTAATATATGATATGTACATTGATCATTGAATCTCTTAAGTACATATGCAATAGAACATTACTGTAAAATACATACAATTAAAAACCACATTTTCTCAGATAATGAAAAAATCCACATTAAACTTTATTCATCAAGCATATATCTAATACATTTTAAGTGATTAATTTAACACCTTAAGTACCAAGACATATAAAATCTTATGTACTACTAATGTCTGAATTAAGCCCATACTATTATAACTAGCTCGTATCCCTCGATATAACTGGTTAATTCTTATCTTTTCCTTATTGAGTCCAACTGTTTTATTTGATAAGTCTAAAAATAGATTTACTTATGTCATTAAGACCACTTAAAATTTAATTATTATACACCCTAATAATTTAACATAACACTAGGACCTCATCCCTTATATAATTCGCCCATAAATCGTAGGTAATACTGGAAAGTCATCAAAACCATGAATATCACATTCAACAATATTACTTAATCAACAATAATGGATCAATCATAATACCATTCTTGTATTAATACCCATCTGTGTAATAAGCTATGTGAACATGGTTTAGATCATGAATATCCCTTTCAATTAGTTGACCTAAATCCTCCTATCAGCAATTGTATTATTCGCATTGTTAGCATGCACCAGGCATTATTGAAGTAGATCATGACGATTATGGCTTCTTATGGTCATTGACCTAAATATCGTATCCCTTGTGAGGTTCCTCGATACTAGTCCTGAATCTATGGCCATTTATAGAAGTTGACCAAAATTTGCACTTTAAAAGGCTTCTGTGTTATGCATTAAATACCTCTAACCCGTGATCCCGACTTACGTCCCACTGAGTTCACTTCTCTTTTTTTTTTTAGTGTGAAAGGCAGATTAAACAATCTGCACTTAGGTAAGGTGGGTGCATACGTTTGTATCCCCCTTTAGTTTGTTGTAATCTGCCTTTCACAAACCTGGCCAACAGTACATCAAATTAATAATTGTGCAACTTCTCACAAGGGAAGCTCATTATCCCCAACCCGAATGCCAGAGACATTCTTATGATATTGAAATTACCCTCTTTTGCCGGCGTATTAATAGACTCATGTTTTAATTTACATGAGAAGGATCAAATTAAAAGGTGAATGTATATCAATCATTCATTAATGCTCGAATGACATATACATACATATATTCCTTTTTCCTCCCCCTTTCCCTCAGTAATAAAAAATTAATTTTTTCCCCCCCCCTCTCCAAAAATTTTTTGGTTCCCCCCCCCTTCCCCCCCCCAAACTAATACCCTCTTAATCTTCCCCCCCCCCCGCGATTAAGAAGTCTATTAATTTGTTTCTCCCACATACCACACAATTTTAACCCTTTAAATTAAATTTTCTAATTTAAACGTGTCCAATTTAAAGCCTATCTTAACATCTTAAGCATTATAATTTAATTGACCTATTTAAGCTTCAACAAATTCTTATATAAACGAATAAAATATATATATATCAACAAGTAGGACATATCTTAAATGAATTTAATTTTAAATTTATAATTATTTCACTCATTTATTTTAATATTTTGCTACCGACTAATTAAGGAACTTATCCTGAATTTTTAAAATTTAACAAAACGTATATGAAATTTAAACTTCTCATTCCTAAAACAAATTAATCTATACAAATTAAACCTTTTATATTAGTTATTCTATTTTCTAGTAAAGTCAACTAAATAAGCTTTTGGACTACACCCCAAAAATGTCGGATAATACCCCTCCTTTACTACACAATACAACTCAAAACCTCATTTTTCATATTATTATCGTTAGTAATCGGTACCACTATTACCCTCTCCTCAAATCACTGATTTATAGCATGAATAGGACTAGAAATTAATACATTAGCTATTATTCCTTTCATTATTTCAACTAAAAACCCTCGAGCTACTGAAGCAACAACTAAATATTTTCTTACACAAGCCGCTGCCTCAATTACTCTAATATGCTTAATTACATTCAACTTTTGAAAAACAGGAGAATGAAGTATTAATTTAACGGACCCTACCACCACTACTTTTATTTTAATTACATTAATAATAAAATTAGGAATTGCCCCACTTCACTTCTGAATACCAGACGTCCTTCAAGGAACACCTCTAAAAACAGGACTTATTTTAGCCACATGACAAAAGTTAGCCCCACTACTTATTTTATTTCAATTATCAACTACACTAAACACCAACATTATTACTACCTTAGGGGTTCTTTCTATCCTAATTGGGGGATGAGGTATTATTAATCAAACAGAATTACGAAAAATATTAGCATACTCCTCAATTGGACATCTAGGATGAACTATTATTATTTTGCCATTATATCCTAATATTGCACTTCTCAATTTTATTATTTATATTATAATGTCTATTGTTATATTTATAATTTTTCATAAAATATCATTAACTAAAATTTCAGATCTTTCTACTTCTTGATCGTACTCACCAACTATAATATATATTATAATAATAACTATATTATCATTAAGCGGACTACTACCTCTAACAGGATTTCTACCAAAATTAATAATCGTATGATATACTCTTAAAAAATCAATAATTATCGTAGCTACTATATTACTTATCACCTCCTTACTATCTACTTATATATATATCCGTTTAACACATTTTATAATGATACTTTTAACACCCCATATTGTCAACTCACCAATTTCCTGACGACCAAAAAAAACTATTAACTCTTTTATCCCCTTATTAGCAACCACATCAATTTTACTTATGCCAGTTTTACCAACTATTATTACACTAATTAATTAAAGAAATTTAGGATAATTAAACCAAGAGCCTTCAAAGCTCTCAATAGAGGCTAAAACCCTTTAATTTCTGGACTAGAAAGACGGGCTTCGATCCCGCAATATTTTAATTAACAGTTAAATGCTTCAACCAACAAGCTTCTTTCTATGTTTCTTCCTCTAACTATTCACAGCCAGCGAACTAAATAAACTTCTCCCGTTCTTTTTAAAACGGGAGAAGGGGGGGAAGACTTGTAGATGTTAGTCTACATGTTCTGAATGCAAATCAGACCCTTTAATTAAGGTAAAGCCTTAGATTCCGGTAGATTTTCATTCTACTTCTTGCGGTTTGCAACCGCATATGTTACACCCCAGAATCTGATAAAGAGAGGGTTTAACCTCTGTCTTCGGAGCTACAATCCGCCGCCTACTTGGCTACTTTACCTGTGATAATCACCCGCTGACTTTTTTCTACTAATCATAAAGATATTGGAACGCTTTACCTTATCTTTGGGGCTTGAGCCGGAATGGTTGGAACAGGCCTCAGCTTATTAATCCGAGCCGAACTTGCTCAACCTGGAGCACTATTAGCAGATGATCAAATTTATAATGTAGTTGTTACCGCACACGCTTTTATTATAATTTTTTTCATAGTCATACCAATTCTTATTGGAGGCTTCGGAAATTGATTAGTTCCTTTAATAATTGGAGCCCCAGATATAGCATTTCCTCGAATAAATAACATAAGCTTCTGACTTTTACCCCCATCATTTTTTCTTCTATTAGCCTCATCAATAGTTGAAAACGGTGCCGGTACAGGATGAACAGTGTACCCGCCCCTTGCAGGAAATGTAGCCCATGCAGGAGCATCTGTTGACTTAACCATCTTTTCTTTACATTTAGCCGGTGTGTCTTCTATTTTAGGGGCCATCAATTTTATTACAACTATTATTAATATAAAACCCCCATCAGTAACACAATATCAAACACCATTATTTGTATGATCTGTAATTATTACGGCAGTCTTATTACTTTTATCGCTCCCCGTTCTAGCAGCTGGTATTACTATGCTTTTAACCGATCGCAACCTCAACACCACTTTCTTTGATCCAACTGGTGGAGGGGACCCAATTCTTTATCAACACTTATTTTGGTTTTTTGGACATCCAGAAGTTTATATCCTTATTCTACCAGGGTTTGGAATTATTTCGCATGTTGTCGCTTACTATTCAAATAAAAAAGAACCATTTGGTTATATAGGTATAGTATGAGCCATGCTTTCTATTGGATTATTAGGATTTATCGTATGAGCTCATCATATATTTACAACAGACTTAAATGTTGATACTCGTGCATATTTTACATCTGCAACAATAATTATTGCTATTCCAACAGGTGTTAAAGTATTTAGCTGACTTGCCACAATTCATGGGGGTGTAATTAAATGAGAAGCCCCTATACTTTGAGCCTTAGGATTTATTTTTTTATTTACAGTAGGCGGATTAACAGGCATTGTTCTAGCCAACTCATCAATTGATATTGTACTTCACGACACATATTATGTAGTTGCTCACTTTCATTATGTTTTATCAATAGGTGCTGTATTTGCAATTATGGCCGGCTTTGTTCACTGATTCCCATTATTTACAGGTTTAACCCTTCATAATGCTTGAGTAAAAATTCAATTTGTTGTTATATTTTTAGGAGTTAATTTAACATTCTTTCCTCAACACTTTCTGGGCTTAGCCGGAATACCACGCCGATATTCTGACTACCCTGATGCTTATACCCTCTGAAATTCAGTATCCTCAGTTGGATCTCTTATTTCATTAATTGCTGTTATTATAATAGTGTTTATTGTCTGAGAGGCTTTTGCTGCAAAACGACATTTTTTAGGTTCAGAATTAACCTTAGTTAATATTGAGTGAATACTAGATTTACCACCACATCATCACACATTTGAAGAACCAACCTATACCTTATTAACCCATCGAGAGAGGAGGGAATTGAACCCCCATAATTAGGTTTCAAGCCAAACACATTGCCATTCTGTCACTCTCTTGAGATGTTAATTAAATTATAATTTTGCTTTGTCAAAGCAAACTTATAGGTGAAGCCCCTATACCTCTCTAATGGCCTACCCCTCGCAATTTGGTTTTCAAGATGCAGCTTCCCCTATTATAGAAGAACTTTTATATTTTCATGATCATGCCCTTGAAGCAGTTCTAATTATTAGTGTTTTAGTTATTTATATTATTACTACATTATTATTAACAAAACTATCTAACACAAATACAATTGATGCTCAAGAAATTGAAATAGTTTGAACAATAATACCAGCAATTGTTTTAATTGCTATTGCCCTGCCCTCTCTTCGAATTTTATATATTATAGATGAAGTTACCACTCCTGATATAACTATTAAAACTATTGGTCACCAATGATTTTGGAGTTATGAATATTCTGATTTTACTTCACTAGATTTTAGCTCTTATATACTACCCACAACCGACTTACAACCTGGTCAATTACGATTGCTAGAAGTTGACAACCGAATAATTACCCCCACTAATATAGCAGTACGAATACTTATTACTGCAGAAGATGTTTTACACTCCTGAGCTATGCCATCTCTAGGAGTTAAAGCCGATGCTATCCCCGGCCGTCTTAATCAATCAACTTTTTTAATTTCGCACCCAGGGTTATATTATGGTCAATGTTCAGAAATCTGTGGAGCAAATCACAGCTATATACCAATTGTTATTGAAGCCTTACCCATCAAAGAATTTATAGAATATTCTAAAAAAACTTCACTAAGAAGCTATAGGTAGCAATAGCCTTTTAAGCTATGATTAGGTGACCTCCAACCACCCTTAGTGAATGCCACAACTTATCCCTGACCCCTGATTTTATATCTTTATTTTAATTTGATTAATTTTTATTTTGATTTTGCCTTCAAAAATTAATAATTATAAAATATTTAATAAACTTAACTCTCGAACAATTAATATACATAAAACAACATGACCTTGACCATGAACTTAAACCTTTTTGATCAATTTTCAATCCCAACTCTTTTATTTATTAGCATATTTCCTGTTACAATTTTAATCCCTACACTACTCTTCCCTATGCCTAATAAAAAATGACTTACAAATCGTATAAATACTTTACAATTCTGATTTTTACAAACCTTCACTAAACAGATTTTTGTAACAGTTAATATGGGCGGATATAAATGATTTTCGCTTCTAACTTCTTTAATAGTATTTTTAATATTAACAAACCTTTTAGGCCTGCTTCCATATACATTTACCCCAACAACTCAATTGTCTCTTAATCTAGCCATAGCAATTCCTCTTTGATTAATAACAGTTCTTATGGGTTTACGACAACAACCTACAGCATCCCTGGCTCATCTTCTACCAGAGGGCGCTCCCACACCCCTTATTCCAATTTTGATTATTATTGAAACTGCTAGTTTATTTATTCGCCCAATAGCTTTAGGGGTTCGACTAACTGCAAACCTTACAGCCGGTCACCTATTAATTCAACTAATTTCTACAGCAACAATAGCAATATTAACTATCATACCAGCTGTATCTTTCCTAATCTTCATCGTACTCCTTTTACTTACTATTCTTGAAATTGCTGTCGCCATAATTCAAGCATATGTATTTGTTTTATTATTAACACTTTATCTACAAGAAAATACTTATGGCCCACCAAATACATGTTTTTCATATGGTAAACCCTAGCCCCTGACCACTAACAGGAGCCACCTCTGCTTTTCTGTTAACATCAGGCCTTGCCATTTGATTTAACTTTAATAATAAATTATTATTAATTCTGGGATTAATATTAATAGTATTAACAATATTTCAATGATGACGAGATGTTGTCCGAGAAAGCACATTCCAAGGACATCACACCATACCCGTCCAAAAAGGTCTTCAATATGGTATAATTCTTTTTATTACCTCAGAAGTCTTTTTCTTTATTGGATTTTTCTGGGCTTTTTATAATTCTAGTCTCTCCCCAACTGTTGAAATTGGGGAATGCTGACCTCCCTCAGGAATTAATCCTCTAAATCCATTTGAAGTCCCACTATTAAATACAGCAGTATTACTAGCATCCGGGGTGTCAGTAACATGAGCTCATCACAGCATTATACAAAAAAATCAAAAAGAAATAGTTCAAGCACTCTCTTTAACTATTATTCTAGGCTTATATTTTACCCTTCTTCAAGCAACAGAATACTTTGAAACCTCCTTTACAATTGCAGATGGCGTCTATGGTTCCACCTTCTTTGTAGCTACAGGCTTTCATGGTTTACACGTAATTATCGGTTCTCTTTTCCTGTTAACTTGTCTATTACGTCAAACAATACTTCACTTTACACCCAAACATCATTTCGGATTTGAAGCAGCTGCATGATATTGACATTTCGTAGACGTTGTATGATTATTCTTATATGTTTCAATTTATTGATGAGGCTCATATTTTCTTAGTATATTGTACAGGCGACTTCCAATCACCAAGACCTGGTCATAATCCAGGAGAAAATAATGCTCATATACATTCATATCTGCATTTTTTTATGCATTTTTTTAGCAATTGTAAGTTTTTGACTCCCTAAACTTAATCCAGACTCAGAAAAACTCTCTCCATATGAATGCGGATTTAATCCCTTAGGAAATGCTCGTCTTCCATATTCATTACGATTTTTTTTAATTGCAATTATATTTTTAATTTTTGACCTAGAAATTGCCCTATTATTACCTACCCCTTGAGCGCTACAACTATATGTACCGACTCTTTCAATAAAATATATTATTATTATTATTATTATTTTAACTATTGGCTTTATCTATGAATGAACTCGAGGAGGATTAGAATGAGCAGAATTAGATGCTAGTCTAAATAAGACAAATGATTTCGACTCAGTTAATTGTGGTTTAAATCCACAGCATCTTTATGTTATATTCATTAATTATTTCATTTATTACCTTATTATTAGGAATAACTTTTCATCGCAAACATTTATTATTAGTATTACTATGTCTTGAAGGTATAATATTAACAATTTTTTTAATATTATCTTTATCTTCAATTAACTTAATAGAAACTTCAACAATCTATCCCTTAATTTTACTTACAATATCTGCATGCGAAGCAGCCCTCGGGCTGTCTTTAATAATTGCTACTGCACGATCCCATGGCTCAGACAATTTAAAAACCTTAAACCTTTTACAATGTTAACTATTATTTCTGCCTGAATAACTTTATTTATTACAATCTTATTTATCCCTAATAAACACTTGTGATCTGCAACAATTGCACAAGGACTTATTATTTCCCTTTTTTCAATTAAATGAATTTTTTTCCAAGACTTTTATTTCTGTAGTAATATATTCCTCATTGACAAAATTTCAGGCCCCTTAGCCATCTTAACTAATTGACTATTTCCACTTACATTAATTGCAAGCCAAAATAAAATTTCAACTGAACCAATTATCCGTCAACGAATTTATATTGCTAATGCAACATTTTTACAATTAATAACATTATTAGCTTTTACCACCTCTGATTTACTTCTTTTTTTTATTTACTTTGAAGCATCTCTTATTCCAACTATTATTATTATTACTCGATGAGGAACTCAACAACAACGCCTAGAAGCCGGCATATATTTTGCATTTTATACACTAATTGGTGCTGCACCATTAATGATTTATCTATTAAGTTATTATAACAACTTTGGATCACTTTCAATTAATCTTTTAAATGCACTTCCTACCCTAATTATAAAAACATCATATACAAATCTATTTTGAATTATATGTAATCTAGCATTCTTAGTCAAAATACCATTGTATTGATTACACTTATGATTACCAAAAGCTCATGTCGAAGCCCCTATCGCCGGATCTATGATCCTAGCAGGGACTTTACTTAAATTAGGAGGATATGGGATTATTCGTGTATCTATTATCATACCAGAACTTGATATCAATGGAACAACACTATTAATGATCCTTCCTATATTTGGCATTCTCGCCACAGCAGCCCTTTGCACACGACAAACAGATTTAAAATCCATAATTGCAATATCATCAGTTAGTCATATAAATCTTGTAATTGTTGCAGTTCTAATTCATACTCCAACTAGCTACTCTGGAGCAATTTTAATAATAATTGCACATGGATTAATTTCATCAGCCCTATTTTGCCTTGCCAACACAACTTATGATCGAACTAATAGTCGTACTATAATTCTTATGCGAGGATCTCTGTTAATTTATCCACTTGCAACATCTTGATGATTATTAATACTATTATGCAATATAGCACTACCACCATCGATTAATTTCTTCTCTGAATTAATAATTATATCTACTATTTACAATTGGTCACCAACAGCTTTTTTAATTACAGCCATAAACCTTATTTTTACTACATGCTACACCCTTTATATGTTCTGATCAACTCAACGAGGCCCTACACCCACCCACTTAAAAAACATGTTACCATTTAAAGTACAAGAACATGCACTAATACTGTTGCATATCACCCCTGCTCTCTATCTAATTATCAACCCAGAACTTCTATATTGTGAAAATAGTTTAAAAAAACCTTAGGTTGTGATCCTAAAAATGAAGGATAATATCCTTCTTTTCACCGAGCATGTTTAGAATATTGAAAACTGCTAATTTTCATAACCCCGGTTCAATTCCGTGGCCTGCTCGAAGTAAAGTTCTATTTAAAACTAGAATTAACTATGGACCTTAATGTAGTCATAATATCATGTTTAATTTTAATTTTATTATTATTATTTTATCCCCTTTTTAATTTAAATTCAAAAAACTTCATTAAAATTACTACTAATGCCTTAAAAATAGCCTTCACAGTATCTATTTTTCCCCTCCTACTATTTGTTAACCAAGGAGTTGAAACCATTACTATACATTACCAATGACTTCACCTAGGATACACTAATATTGATATTGCATTACAATTTGACTATTATTCTACTGTATTTTTACCTATTGCCCTTTTTGTCACATGAAATATTTTAGATTTTACCACTTGATATATACAATCTGACCCTAAATCAAATATTTTCTTTAAATATTTATTGATTTTCTTAATAATAATAATTATTCTGATCTCCGCGAATAATTTATTTATTCTGTTTATTGGTTGAGAAGGTGTAGGAATTATATCCTTTATACTTATTGGCTGATATCATGCCCGATCTAATGCAGGCACTGCAGCATTACAAGCAGTCTTATATAATCGAATTGGGGATATTGGATTTATATTTGCCATCTGTTGACTAATTATAAACACAAATTCAATTACCCTCCAACACATATTTTCTATACAAATTTCCTCAACAATTCTAGTAATAATAATCATTGCGGCAGCGAGCAAATCAGCCCAGTTCAGTTTACATCCATGACTAGCCTCAGCCATAGAAGGTCCCACCCCAGTATCAGCTCTATTACATTCAAGCACAATAGTTGTAGCAGGTATTTTTTTACTAATTCGTATTCACCCTTTACTAGAAAAAAATATAATAGCCCTTACTACATGCTTATGCTTAGGAGCAATTTCAACAGCCTTCGCAACCACTTGTGCACTCACTCAAAATGATATCAAAAAAATTATTGCTTATTCTACATCAAGTCAACTAGGCTTAATAATAGTAGCTATTGGATTAAACTTTCCCCACCTAGCATTTTTTCATATCTGCACACACGCCTTCTTTAAAGCAATACTTTTCTTATGCTCTGGTTCAATTATTCATAACCTAAATGATGAACAAGATATCCGCAAAATAGGTGGCTTACAAAATATTTTACCCGTCACTATATCATGTATCACCATTGGAAGCTTGGCTCTAATAGGAACTCCTTTCCTGGCAGGATTTTTTTCTAAAGACGCAATTATTGAATCTATAAATACTTCCTTTATTAATATATGAGCTCTTTTAATAACCTTAATTGCCACCTCCTTTACTGCAATTTATAGTTTACGCCTTATATTTTTTTCATCAATTTATTATCCACGTTTTAACCCATCAATTTCTATTAATGAAAATAACCCGATAATTATTAAACCATTAAAACGACTTGCATTAGGAAGCATTATTAGTGGTGTCTTTTTAATACAATTTATTCTTCCTAATAACCCAATTACACACACTATACCAACCTATATAAAAATAACTGCACTAATCATTACAATTATAGCATTAATTATTGCTACTGACCTAGCAAAAATATCTTGAACATCTACGCCCGTAAATAATAAAACAAAACTCTTTGACACAACATTTTATAATTATATTACTCATCGCCTATTAACATCCATAATCTTAAATACAAGTCTTCGTACAATTTATCATTTAATAAACATTATTTGACTAGAAAAAATAGGACCCCTCGGCCTTACTAATATTCAACTGCCCCCCAGTCAAATTATCCAAAAATCCCAATCCGGAATAATTAAGTCTTATTTATCTGTCTTCGCAGTAACCTTATTTATTATAATTATCTTACAGCTCGTAAGGTACCACTATAATGGCCCCGAACAACCTCAAATACCACTACTAAAGCCAGCAGCAATGCTAAACCCCCAAATAATAATAATAATCCACCACTACTGAAAGTCTGTGAAACACCCAATCAATCAGAATAAACTTCCCCCCACTCAAAAACATAAAAAACATCTTCATTAATATTTAACCAAGTTACCAAACTTAATATACAAAAAGTAGCCCCTGCAATACATACCAAATAATTCAAAACAACAACATTCCCCCAAGTCTCAGGATAAGGACTAGCAACTAAAGCAGTACAATATGCAAACACAACTATCATCCCCCCTAAGTAAATTAATAATAAAACTAAAGACAAAAAAGTTATCCCTATTTTAAATAGGATTAAAGAACCAAATACAGCCCCCACTACTAAACCCAAAGCACCATAATAAGGAGAAGGATTAGAAGCAACAGCCAATAATCCAATTAAAAATAATAATTCAATCATTAATTCCTGCCGGGATTTTAACCCAGACCTCTAGCCTGAAAAACTATTGTTATTAATAAACTACAAGAACTTATGGCCCCTACAATACGCAAAACACACCCCATTATTAAAATGGTAAATAACTCCTTCATCGACCTGCCAGCACCTGTAAATATCTCATCCCTATGAAATTTTGGGTCATTACTTGGTATCTGCCTTATTGCCCAGATTATTACTGGCCTCTTCCTGGCAATACACTACACAGCAGATACAACAATAGCATTTCACTCTTTATCACATTTATGCCGAGATGTTAACAACGGTTGACTATTACGAAATTTGCATGCAAATGGAGCCTCCATATTTTTTGTATGCATTTATATTCATATTGCACGAGGCATCTACTATGGATCTTATCTTTATAAAGAAACCTGAAATATTGGAATTATTCTACTTCTCCTTGTTATAGCAACAGCCTTTATAGGCTATGTACTACCCTGAGGACAAATATCTTTTTGAGGGGCCACAGTTATTACTAACCTTTTATCTGCCACACCTTACATCGGCACAGAACTAGTACAATGAATCTGAGGAGGTTTCTCAGTTGACAATGCCACTCTTACGCGATTCTTTACATTTCATTTTATTCTTCCATTTATTATTGCAGCAATAAGTATTATTCACCTAATTTTTCTTCACCAAACAGGCTCATCTAACCCAACAGGCCTAAATTCTAACCCAGACAAAATCCCGTTCCACGCTTATTATTCATATAAGGACTTATTTGGTTTTATTGTCCTTTTAATAGTTCTTACACTTATTTCAACACTTTACCCAAACCTCCTAGGGGACCCAGATAATTTCACCCCAGCAAACCCCTTAGTTACGCCCCCTCACATTAAACCCGAATGATATTTTTTATTTGCTTATGCTATTCTGCGATCAGTTCCTAATAAACTTGGAGGTGTCCTAGCACTCCTACTCTCAATCTTAATTCTATTTACTCTTCCAATCATTAATACTTCTAAACAACGAAGTATGATATTTCGACCACTTACAAAAATACTCTTCTGATCTTTTATCGCCACAACAATTATTTTAACCTGAATTGGAGGACAACCAGTAGAAGACCCATTTATTACAATCGGTCAAATCACATCAGTAATATATTTTGTTATTTTAATTATATTAATTCCAACACTCTCTTGAATAGAAAATTTAGCTTTATATCCTTAA